GTTAATGTAGCTTAATCCAACAAAGCAAAGCACTGAAAATGCTTAGATGGGTATTTCCTACCCCATAAACAATAGGTTTGGTCCTAGCCTTTTCATTAGCTTCTAGTTAACTTATACATGCAAGCATCCCCGCCCCAGTGAGAATGCCCTCTATGTCTATACTGATCAAAAGGTGCAGGCATCAAGTTCACTAACCCTAGTAGCTCACAACGCCTTGCTCCACCACACCCCCACGGGACACAGCAGTAATTAAAATTAAGCCTATAAACGAAAGTTTGACTAAGTTAAACTAAATTCAGGGTTGGTAAATTTCGTGCCAGCCACCGCGGTCATACGATTAACCCTAGTTAATGGAATACGGCGTAAAGCGTGATTAAGAGACTAATTAAATAAGATTAAAATAATACTAAACCGTAAAAAGTCTTGGTATTGATAAAAATCAAATACGAAAGTAATCTTAAATTTTCTGAATTCACGATAGCTAAGACTCAAACTGGGATTAGATACCCCACTATGCTTAGCCCTAAACATAAATATTCAACAAACAAGAATATTCGCCAGAGTACTACTAGCAATAGCCTAAAACTCAAAGGACTTGGCGGTGCTTTACACCCCTCTAGAGGAGCCTGTTCTATAATCGATAAACCCCGATACACCTCACCACCTTTAGCAAATATCAGCCTATATACCGCCATCTACAGCAAACCCTAAAAAGGTCTTATAGTAAGCAAGAAAATTTTACATTAGCACGTTAGGTCAAGGTGTAGCCTATAAGGTGGGAAGAAATGGGCTACATTTTCTACTCTCCTAGAACAAACACTCACGATAGCTTTTATGAAACTTAAAGCATAAGGCGGATTTAGTAGTAAGTTAAGAATAGAGAGCTTAACTGAATAGGGCAATAAAGCACGCACACACCGCCCGTCACCCTCTTCAAATATCTCAATAAAATATTATAAATAATTTACTTAACCAAAGATATAAGAAGAGACAAGTCGTAACAAGGTAAACATACTGGAAAGTGTGTTTGGAAGAATCAAAATGTAGCTTATCTACTAAAGCACTCGGCTTACACCCAAGAGATTTCATTCACTATGAACATTTTGAACTAATGCTAGCCTAACTTCTTCCCCCTCCTAAATACTATTAACTTAATAAATAAAACATTTACCTAAATAAAGTATAGGAGATAGAAATTTACATCAAGAGCTATAGAGAGAGTACCGTAAGGGAAAGATGAAAGAATAAATTCATGGTATATAAAAGCAAAGATAAACCCTTTTACCTTTTGCATAATGATTTAACTAGAAAATGCTTGACAAAAAGAATTTAAGCCAAACACCCCGAAACCAGACGAGCTACCTATGAGCAGCCATAAGAGCCCATCCGTCTATGTTGCAAAATAGTGGAATGACTCATAAGTAGAGGTGAAAAGCCTACCGAGCCTGGTGATAGCTGGTTGTCCAGACTAGAATTTTAGTTCTACTTTAAATTTACCTTAAGCACTAATAAGCCAAATGTAAACTTAAATGTTACTCTAAAGAGGGACAGCTCTTTAGAGTTAAGGAATAAACCTTATTTAGAGAGTAAATCTATTAATTCCCATAGTTGGCCTAAAAGCAGCCATCAATTAAAAAAGCGTTAAAGCTTAACCTACTTATCAAAACTTAATACCCAACTCCTTTAATGACCTCCCAAATCAAATACTGGACTAATCTATTTCATAATAGAAGAAATCATGTTAAAATAAGTAACAAGAAAATATTCTCCCTGCATAAGCTTATATCAGATCGAATGATTCACTGATAGTTAACAACCTCATAATATTAAACAAAATACATAACCATTATTATCTACACTGTTAACCCAACACTGGTATGCATAAAGGGAAAGATTAAATAAAGTAAAAGGAACTCGGCAAACACTAACCTCGCCTGTTTACCAAAAACATCACCTCTAGCATAAATAGTATTAGAGGCACTGCCTGCCCAGTGACATACGTTCAACGGCCGCGGTATCCTGACCGTGCAAAGGTAGCATAATCACTTGTTCTTTAAATAAGGACTAGTATGAATGGCTTGACGAAGGTTTAACTGTCTCTTACTTTTAATCAGTGAAATTGACCTTCCCGTGAAGAGGCGGGAATTTCCTAATAAGACGAGAAGACCCTATGGAGCTTTAATTTAATAGTCTCACAGCCCTAATTATATCTAAGGAGTTAAAAATCTTTGTTCATAGACTAGAAATTTTGGTTGGGGTGACCTCGGAGAATAAACTAACCTCCGAATGATAATAATCTAGACACTACAAGTCCAAATTACAATTCATTAATTGACCCAAATTATTGATCAACGGAACAAGTTACCCTAGGGATAACAGCGCAATCCTATTCAAGAGTCCATATCGACAATTAGGGTTTACGACCTCGATGTTGGATCAGGACATCCAAATGGTGTAACCGCTATTAATGGTTCGTTTGTTCAACGATTAAAGTCCTACGTGATCTGAGTTCAGACCGGAGAAATCCAGGTCGGTTTCTATCTATTACTATATTTCTCCCAGTACGAAAGGACAAGAGAAATGAGGCCAATTACACAATCATGCCTTAAATTAATGGATGAAACAATCTTAATCCAATAAAATATTTAAAATAATCTGCCCTAGAAAAGGGCTTGTTAAGATGGCAGAGCCTGGCTAATTGCGTAAGACTTAAAATCTTATTTCAGAGGTTCAACTCCTCTTCTTAATATTAATGTTCATAATTAACCTTCTACTTTTAATCGTCCCAATCTTAGTAGCTATAGCTTTCCTTACCCTAATCGAACGAAAAATATTAGGATATATACAACTTCGTAAAGGCCCTAATGTTGTCGGACCTTACGGCCTACTCCAACCATTTGCTGACGCAATAAAACTATTTGTTAAAGAACCCATAAAGCCCCTGACATCCTCTATTATACTATTTATTATTGCCCCAACCCTTGCTCTAACACTGGCCTTTACCATATGAATCCCCCTACCCATACCCACACCCCTAATCAATATAAATATAGGAGTCCTATTTATTTTAGCTACTTCAAGCTTAGCCGTATATGCAATCCTATGATCCGGATGAGCTTCCAATTCTAAATATGCTTTAATTGGAGCCCTACGAGCCGTAGCACAAACTATTTCATACGAAGTAACATTAGCAGTTATCCTTCTATCAGTGCTTCTAATAAACGGGTCCTTTACTTTATCCACACTTATCACTACCCAGCAATTTACATGACTCCTACTCCCAACATGACCCCTAGCAATAATATGATTTACTTCAACATTAGCAGAAACTAATCGAGCTCCGTTCGATTTAACAGAAGGAGAATCAGAACTCGTATCAGGATTTAATGTTGAATACGCAGCCGGTCCATTTGCCTTATTCTTCATAGCTGAGTACACCAACATTATCATAATAAACGCATTAACAGTAACCCTCTTTATAGGAGCACTGCTAAACCCTATTTCTCCCGAGACCTTTACATTAAATTTCGTCCTAAAAACACTCATTTTAACTTCCACTTTTTTATGGATCCGAGCATCCTACCCTCGATTCCGTTATGACCAACTCATGCACCTCCTATGAAAAAACTTTTTACCCCTAACCCTAGCTTTATGCATATGACACATCTCCCTCCCAATTATAACAGCATGTGTACCTCCCCAAATCTAAGAAATATGTCTGATAAAAGAGTTACTTTGATAGAGTAAATTATAGAGGTTTAAATCCTCTTATTTCTAGGACCATAGGAATCGAACCTAATCCTAAGAATCCAAAATTCTCCGTGCTACCTCTTACACCACGTCCTAAACAGTAAGGTCAGCTAAATAAGCTATCGGGCCCATACCCCGAAAATGTTGGTTTATATCCTTCCCGTACTAATTAACCCCCTAACTTCCTCCACAATCTACTTCACTCTCTTCTCTGGAACCATAGTTACACTTTTCAGTTCACATTGACTTCTAACTTGAGTTGGACTAGAAATAAGTATATTAGCTATTATCCCTATTCTAATTGATAAAGGAAACCCTCGATCCACAGAGGCCGCATGCAAATATTTCCTCATTCAAGCCACCGCATCAATAATCTTAATAATAGGCACAATAATCAATTTTATAGATTCAGGTCAATGGACCTTGTCTAACTCATACAACCAAATCTCATCATTAATATTTACAATTGCACTCTCAATAAAAATAGGACTTGCCCCATTCCACCTATGAGTCCCAGAAGTTACCCAAGGAATTCCACTTAAATCAGGACTAATTGTATTAACATGACAAAAAATTGCTCCAATTTCTATCGTATATCAAATCGCGCCCTCTATAAACTCAACCCTCATATTACTTATAGGAACCTTATCAATCATGCTAGGAGGCTGAGGAGGACTTAACCAAACCCAACTACGAAAGATCATAGCATACTCATCAATCGCCCACATGGGGTGAATAATAGCAATTGTCACATATAATCCAACCCTAACAATATTCAACTTAATTATCTATCTTATACTCACCATTAATATATTTATACTCCTCCTTTTCTACAAAAAAACTACTACCCTTTCCCTATCCAACATATGAAGCAAATTCCCTCTCCTAACACCTACAATCTTAATTGTACTAATATCACTAGGAGGCTTACCTCCTCTAACAGGGTTCACACCAAAATGAGCCATCCTTAAAGAGCTTATCTCAAATAACAACATTACATTCTCCACACTAATAGCAATACTAGCACTGCTAAATTTGTACTTCTATACGCGACTTATTTATTCAACATCTCTAACCTTATTCCCATCATTTAATAACACCAAAATAAAATGACAATTTGAAAATACAAAACTCACACCTTTTCTACCTACACTTATTATTACCTCTACTCTCTCCCTCCCACTAATACCCCTCTTCTTACTCCTAAGCTAGGAATTTAGGTTAACCCAGACCAAGGACCTTCAAAGTCCTAAGCAAGTACTTAATACTTAATTCCTGCACTAAGGACTGCAAGACTCTATCTTACATCAATTGAATGCAAACCAATCACTTTAATTAAGCTAAGCCCTTAATCTCTAGACTGATGGGATTTAAACCCATAAGACCTTAGTTAACAGCTAAACGCCCTACTCAACTGGCTTCAATCTACTTCTCCCGCCGTTAGGGGAAAAAGGCGGGAGAAGCCCCGGCAGAGTTGAAGCTGCTCCTTTGAATTTGCAATTCAATATGAATGTTCACCTCGGGACTTGGCAAAAAGAGGGCTCAACCTCTGTCTTTAGATTTACAGTCTAATGCTTACTCAGCCATTTTACCACCTACCTATGTTCATCAACCGTTGATTCTTCTCAACTAATCATAAAGATATCGGTACACTTTACCTTCTATTTGGCGCTTGAGCCGGAATAGTAGGAACTGCACTCAGCCTACTAATCCGTGCTGAACTAGGTCAACCTGGAGCTCTATTAGGTGATGACCAAATTTATAATGTTATTGTTACTGCTCATGCATTTGTTATAATTTTCTTTATAGTAATACCAATTATAATCGGTGGATTTGGGAACTGACTAGTGCCCCTAATAATTGGGGCTCCTGATATAGCATTCCCACGTTTAAATAATATAAGCTTCTGGCTTCTTCCCCCTTCTTTTCTCCTCCTGCTCGCTTCTTCTATAGTTGAAGCAGGCGCAGGAACCGGCTGAACCGTATACCCTCCATTAGCTGGAAATCTTGCCCATGCAGGAGCTTCAGTAGACCTAACCATTTTCTCCCTTCACTTAGCAGGAGTTTCATCTATTCTAGGTGCAATTAACTTTATTACAACAATTATTAACATAAAACCACCTGCCATGTCTCAATATCAAACCCCTCTATTTGTCTGATCCGTACTAATTACAGCAGTACTGTTACTCCTGTCTCTCCCAGTTCTTGCAGCAGGAATTACAATACTGCTTACGGACCGTAACCTTAACACTACATTTTTTGACCCTGCTGGAGGTGGGGATCCTATTCTCTATCAACACCTGTTCTGATTTTTTGGACATCCTGAAGTTTATATTCTTATTCTTCCAGGATTTGGTATAATTTCTCATATCGTAACGTACTACTCAGGAAAAAAGGAACCATTCGGTTATATAGGGATAGTGTGGGCTATAATATCTATTGGTTTCCTTGGATTTATCGTATGAGCCCACCATATATTCACTGTTGGAATAGATGTAGATACTCGAGCTTACTTTACATCCGCAACCATAATCATTGCTATCCCCACAGGGGTAAAAGTTTTTAGCTGACTAGCAACCCTGCACGGAGGAAATATTAAATGATCACCAGCTATACTGTGAGCACTCGGCTTTATTTTCCTATTCACTGTAGGAGGCCTAACAGGGATCGTCTTAGCCAACTCTTCATTAGATATTGTTCTACACGATACATACTACGTAGTGGCCCACTTTCACTACGTATTATCAATGGGAGCTGTATTTGCTATTATAGGAGGTTTCATTCACTGATTCCCCCTTTTTTCTGGTTATACACTAAGTGATATGTGAGCTAAAATCCATTTTACTGTGATATTTGTTGGAGTAAATTTAACTTTCTTCCCTCAACATTTCTTAGGACTATCAGGTATACCACGTCGATACTCTGACTACCCAGATGCCTACACAGCATGAAATACTGTCTCCTCAATAGGTTCATTTATTTCTCTCACAGCTGTTATAATTATAATCTTTATAATTTGAGAAGCATTTGCATCAAAACGAGAAGTCCTTGCTGTAGAGCTAACACCAACTAACCTAGAATGACTACATGGGTGCCCTCCACCCTATCATACATTTGAAGAACCCACTTACATTAAAGCTTAAAGCAAGAAAGGAAAGAATCGAACTTTCTAAGACTAGTTTCAAGCCAGCCTCATAACCATTATGACTTTCTTTATGAGATATTAGTAAAGTAATTACATAACTTTGTCAAAGTTAACTCATAGGTTGAACTCCTATATATCTCCATGGCATACCCGCTCGAACTAGGATTTCAAGACGCCACATCTCCTATTATAGAAGAACTTTTACATTTTCACGACCATACTCTCATAATTGTTTTCTTGATTAGCTCTCTAGTCCTCTATATCATCTCATTAATGCTAACTACAAAATTAACCCATACAAGCACTATAGATGCTCAAGAAGTAGAAACTATTTGAACCATTCTTCCCGCTATTATCCTTATTCTGATTGCCCTTCCCTCTCTGCGTATTTTATATATAATAGACGAAATTAATAACCCGTCCTTAACAGTAAAAACAATAGGCCATCAATGATATTGAAGCTACGAGTATACAGACTACGAAGACCTTAACTTTGATTCCTACATAGTTCCAACTTCAGAGTTAACCCCCGGAGACCTGCGACTCCTGGAAGTCGATAATCGAGTTGTTCTTCCAATAGAACTACCTGTACGAATACTAATTTCATCTGAAGATGTACTTCACTCTTGAACAGTTCCATCCCTTGGACTAAAAACAGACGCCATCCCAGGCCGACTAAATCAAGCTACACTTACATCAACACGACCAGGGCTCTATTATGGGCAATGCTCCGAAATTTGTGGATCAAACCATAGCTTTATGCCAATTGTTCTTGAAATAGTTCCATTAAAACACTTTGAAAACTGATCCTCATCAATACTTTAAATTCATTATGAAGCTAAAATAGCATCAACCTTTTAAGTTGAAGATTAGGAGTTAAACCTCCTCATAATGAAATGCCCCAACTAGACACATCTACATGATTTACCACAATTCTATCAATAATTCTAGCTCTTTTCTTTATATTTCAACTTAAAATCTCAAATCACTTTTACCCGTCTAATCCTTCCCCTAAAGACACTAAACTAACTGAACATAAAACTCCTTGAGAAGAAAAATGAACGAAAATCTATTTGCCTCTTTCATTACCCCTTCATTAATAGGTCTTCCTATTGTTCTCTTTATCATTATATTTCCCAGTTTACTTTTTCCCTCACCTACTCGACGACTAACAAATAATCGTCTAGTGTCATTCCAACAATGACTAATCCAACTTGTATTAAAACAACTAATGGCAATGCACAACCCAAAAGGACGTACCTGGTCCCTGATACTAATCACGTTAATTATGTTTATTGGCTCAACTAATCTTCTAGGCCTATTACCTCATTCCTTCACACCAACAACCCAACTATCAATAAATTTAGGAATAGCTATCCCTCTATGAGCAGGAGCTGTAATTACTGGATTTCGTCATAAGACCAAAGCATCATTAGCCCATTTCCTCCCACAAGGAACCCCAATTCCTCTTATCCCTATACTTATTATTATTGAGACAATCAGCCTTTTTATCCAACCCATAGCATTAGCTGTACGATTGACAGCTAATATTACAGCCGGCCATCTTCTTATGCATTTAATTGGAGGAGCAACCCTTGTACTAATATCTATCAGCCCTCCTACAGCTATAATCACTTTTATTATTCTTGTACTATTAACGATGCTTGAATTTGCAGTCGCACTAATCCAAGCTTATGTCTTTACTCTCTTAGTAAGCCTATATTTACACGATAATACATAATGACCCACCAGACTCACGCCTACCATATAGTTAACCCTAGCCCTTGGCCACTAACAGGGGCCCTCTCTGCCTTACTCATAACATCCGGCCTAGTAATATGATTTCACTTCAATTCTTCCCTTCTCCTTACACTAGGCCTTATAACTAATACTTTAACAATATATCAGTGGTGACGAGATGTCGTGCGAGAAGGTACGTTTCAAGGTCACCACACATCAATTGTCCAAAAAGGTCTACGATATGGCATAATTCTATTTATCATTTCAGAAGTTTTCTTCTTTGCCGGATTTTTCTGGGCATTCTACCACTCTAGCCTAGCCCCAACCCCCGAATTAGGCAGTTGCTGACCTCCAGTAGGAATTAATCCCCTTAACCCCTTAGAAGTCCCATTACTAAATACCTCCGTCCTTTTAGCTTCAGGAGTTTCAATTACCTGAGCTCACCACAGCCTAATAGAAGGGGACCGAAAACATATAGTTCAAGCACTATCAATTACAATTGCTTTAGGACTTTATTTTACCCTTCTCCAAGCCTCTGAATATTTAGAGACTTCTTTCACAATCTCGGACGGAGTGTATGGATCAACATTCTTTATAGCTACAGGCTTCCATGGTCTCCACGTTATTATTGGATCCACCTTTCTCCTAGTATGCCTAATTCGTCAACTAAATTTCCACTTCACATCTAAACACCACTTTGGATTTGAAGCAGCTGCATGATATTGACACTTTGTAGACGTAGTATGACTCTTCCTTTACGTATCTATTTATTGATGAGGCTCATATTCTCTTAGTATTAATTAGTACAATTGACTTCCAATCAATTAGTTCTGGAACCTATCCAGAAGAGAATAATAAACCTTATAATATCCCTCTTCATTAATTCTTTTATTGCTCTTCTACTAATTTCTGTAGCATTCTGATTACCTCAACTAAACGTATATGCTGAAAAGGCAAGCCCTTACGAATGCGGCTTTGACCCTATAGGATCTGCTCGCCTGCCATTCTCAATAAAATTTTTCCTAGTTGCGATTACATTCCTTTTATTTGATCTGGAGATTGCTCTTCTTCTTCCTCTCCCCTGAGCCTCTCAAACAAACAACCTTAATCTTATATTAACGATAGCTTTACTATTAGTCTTAATTCTTACCCTTGGGTTAGCCTACGAATGAGTCCAAAAAGGTTTAGAATGAATTGAATATGATAATTAGTTTAAAGTAAAACGGGTGATTTCGACTCACTAAATTATGGGTCACCATAATTATCAAAATGCCTATCATTATTCTCAATACCATCCTAGCTTACTCTACATCTCTACTAGGAATATTTATCTACCGATCCCATCTGATATCATCCCTTCTATGCTTAGAAGGAATAATACTATCAATATTTGTCTTATGCTCACTCCTAATTATAAACTTCCACTTCTCCCTATCATTCATAATTCCCATCACTTTACTAGTATTTGCTGCATGTGAAGCAGCTGTAGGTCTAGCCCTTCTCGTAATAGTATCAAATACGTACGGCCTAGACTACGTCCAAAACCTAAATATTCTTCAATGCTAAAAATTATTATACCCACAATCCTACTTGCCCCCCTTACATGATTCTCAAAACCTTCTATAATCTGAATTAACCCTTCAATTCATAGTTTAATAATTAGCCTAATTGTACTTCTCACATTAAATCGTCCTACAAACACAGACTTAATTTTTTCATTAGTTTTCTTTACTGATCCTTTGTCCTCTCCTCTATTAATTCTTACAGCATGACTCCTACCCCTTATAATTATAGCAAGTCAGAGTCATCTAACCCACGAACCACTAATCCGAAAGAAACTATATATTCTTATGTTAATCTCACTACAATCCTTTTTAATTATGACTTTCTCTGCTACTGAACTAATCATATTTTATATTCTATTTGAGGCTACCTTAATCCCTACACTAATTATTATTACTCGATGAGGAAACCAAACCGAACGTCTAAATGCAGGCTTATATTTTCTATTCTATACCCTAGTAGGTTCATTACCTCTACTAGTAGCATTAATCTATATTCAAAAATCTACAGGATCCTTAAACTTTATCATTTCATTATATCAATCATCTAACCTCCCTATATCCTGAACAAACAACATCCTATGACTAGCATGCATTATAGCTTTTATAGTTAAAATACCTCTATATGGTCTTCACCTTTGACTACCAAAAGCTCACGTTGAAGCCCCCATTGCTGGTTCCATGGTTTTAGCTGCTATCCTACTGAAACTTGGCGGATACGGAATAATTCGAATTTCAACTTTATTACACCCAATCACGTGTAATATAGCGTACCCCTTTATTATACTATCACTGTGAGGCATAATTATAACAAGCTCAATTTGCTTACGACAAACAGACCTAAAATCCCTCATCGCTTACTCTTCAGTAAGCCATATAGCACTAGTAATCGTGGCAATCATAATTCAAACCCCCTGAAGTTTTATAGGAGCTACGGCACTAATAATTGCCCACGGACTTACATCCTCCATATTATTCTGTCTAGCAAACACTAATTATGAACGAATTCATAGCCGAACTATAATACTAGCCCGGGGCTTACAATCTATTCTTCCCCTTATAGCAACATGGTGAATTTTAGCTACCTTAACCAACTTAGCTCTCCCACCTTCCATTAATCTAATCGGTGAATTATTTATTATTATATCATCATTCACCTGATCAAGTATTACAATTATCTTAACCGGACTAAATATACTAATCACAGCCCTCTACTCACTATATATACTAACTGTAACACAATGAGGAAAATTTACATATCACACATTAAGTGTTAATCCTTCCTTCACGCGAGAGAATATACTCATATTCCTTCATCTTTTTCCACTTATTATCCTATCAACAAACCCTACCATCATTCTAGGCCATTTGTACTGTAAATATAGTTTAAACAAAACTTTAGATTGTGAATCTAACAATAGAGAATGACAACCTCTTATTTACCAAGAAAGCATGCAAGAACTGCTAATTCATGCTCCCCGTGTTTACATCCACGGCTTTCTTAACTTTCATAGGATAGTAGTAATCCATTGGTCTTAGGAACCAAAAAATTGGTGCAACTCCAAATGAAAGTAATAAATATATTTTCTTCACTTATCCTCACATCACTTGTAATCCTCTTATTCCCTATTTTCCTTACCATAACTAATTACCACAAACACATTAATTACCCAAACTACGTAAAAATCTCCATTATTTGCGCATTATCACTCTGTATAGTACCAACACTAATGTTTATCAACTCAAACTATGAACTCATTATCTCAAACTGACACTGAGTAACTATCCAAACATTCACCCTCTCCATAAGCTTCAAACTAGACTATTTTTCTATATTATTTATACCTGTAGCACTATTCGTAACATGATCAATTATAGAATTCTCAATATGGTACATACACTCTGACCCTTTCATTAACCGTTTCTTCAAATACCTCCTCTTATTCCTCATCACTATGATAATCCTAGTAACATCCAACAACCTATTTCAACTATTCATTGGCTGAGAAGGAGTTGGCATCATATCTTTTTTACTAATCGGGTGATGATATGGCCGAACAGATGCTAATACAGCAGCCCTCCAAGCTGTCCTATATAACCGAATCGGAGATATCGGATTTGTATTAGCTATAGCATGATTTTTACTCAACTCAAACTCATGAGAATTTCAACAACTCTTCATAACAGACGTACCTTTACTACCCTTAGTAGGATTGCTCTTAGCCGCCACAGGGAAATCCGCCCAATTCGGCCTTCATCCTTGATTACCCTCTGCTATAGAGGGCCCAACCCCTGTATCAGCTTTACTTCACTCCAGTACTATAGTAGTAGCAGGAGTCTTCCTCCTCATCCGCTTCTACCCACTAATAGAACATAACAAAGCTATCCAAACACTCACTCTATGTTTAGGGGCTATTACTACTCTATTTACCGCCATCTGTGCCCTTACCCAAAATGATATCAAAAAGATCATCGCATTCTCCACTTCAAGCCAACTAGGATTAATAATAGTAACTATCGGAATTAATCAGCCTCACTTAGCTTTTCTCCACATTTGTACACACGCATTTTTTAAAGCCATACTATTCATATGCTCAGGATCAATTATTCATAACCTAAATGATGAGCAAGACATTCGAAAAATAGGAGGACTCTTCAAAGCCCTTCCACTTACCTCATCCTCACTTACTATCGGCAGTTTAGCACTAACGGGAACCCCTTTTCTAACTGGATTTTACTCTAAAGACCTGATTATTGAATCTGCAAACACGTCGTATACCAACGCCTGAGCCCTAACTATTACTCTCCTAGCCACCTCTTTAACTGCTGTCTACAGCACACGAATTATTTTCTACGTCTTAATAGGACAACCTCGATATTCTCCACTAACCCCAATTAATGAAAATAACCCCCAACTGCTTAATTCAATTAAACGCCTTCTTATTGGAAGTATTGTTGCAGGGTTTATCCTCTCATACAACATCCCACCTATGAATATTCCAGTCCTAACCATACCTACTTACCTAAAACTTACTGCACTATTAGTAACCATTCTAGGGTTTGTTATTGCTATAGAACTAAACTCAATAACCCTTTATCTAAAGACCAAAATATACTCAAACACATCAAAATTTTCAGTCATACTAGGCTATTTTCCCACTATCATTCACCGATTTAATCCTCATCTTAATCTTATGATAAGCCAAAAACTCTCATCAACTCTATTAGACCTAATGTGGTTAGAAAAATCTATCCCCAAACTTACCACTAACTTTCACTCAACAGCCTCTACCATAACCTCTAATCAGAAAGGTCTCATCAAATTATACTTTTTATCATTCTTAACTTCAATACTCCTAGCAGTCACAGTCGTATTCTATTACCACGCGTAATTTCAATCACAATAAAAATACTAACAAACAACGACCAGCCAGCTACAACCATTAATCAACTTCCACAATTATACATAGCTGCCACCCCTATTGAATCTTCACGAATTAACCCCAACTCATCCCCCTCAAACACCATTCAGTTTCCCGAATCCTTAAATTCAATTACAACTTCTACTTCATCATATAAAACTATAAAAACAACAATTAAAAATTCCACTAAAAACCCTAATAATAAAACCCCCCAAATAACCACACTTGACCCTCATGTTTCCGGGTACTCCTCTGTCGCCATAGCCGTAGTATAACCAAACACCACCAACATTCCTCCCAAGTAAATTAAGAATACTATTAAACCTAGAAAAGACCCTCCAAAATATAACACAACCCCACATCCAATTCCCCCACTAATAATTAACCCTAAACCCCCATAAATAGGAGAAGGCTTTGAAGAAAATCCTACAAAACCTAAAACAAAAAGTATACTTAATAAGTACGCTATATATGCCATTATTTTTACATGGAATTTAACCATGACTAATGACATGAAAAATCATCGTTGTTATTCAACTATAAAAACACTAATGACAAACACTCGCAAAACCCATCCTTTAATTAAAATCATTAACCACTCTTTTATTGATTTACCTGCACCTTCCAATATTTCCGCATGATGAAACTTTGGATCCCTACTAGGCCTCTGCCTAGCCATCCAAATCCTCACAGGATTATTTCTAGCAATACATTACACATCTGACACCACAACAGCCTTCTCATCAGTTACCCATATCTGCCGAGACGTGAATTACGGCTGACTTATCCGCTACATACATGCCAACGGTGCATCTATGTTTTTTATCTGCCTCTTTCTTCATGTAGGCCGAGGATTATACTACGGCTCATACACTTACTTTGAAACATGAAACATTGGAGTTGTCCTTTTATTCGTAGTAATAGCCACAGCTTTCATAGGCTATGTCCTCCCTTGAGGTCAAATATCATTCTGAGGAGCAACCGTAATTACTAATCTTTTATCTGCCATCCCATACATCGGTACAACCTTAGTAGAATGAATTTGAGGTGGTTTCTCAGTAGACAAAGCCACTCTAACACGATTTTTCGCATTCCACTTTGTTCTTCCATTTATCGTTGCAGCCCTAGTCATAGTCCACCTTCTTTTCCTCCATGAAACCGGATCAAACAACCCCTCAGGCCTTATTTCTGACTCAGACAAAATTCCTTTTCACCCATATTACACCATCAAAGATATCCTTGGAGTCCTTCTTCTTATTATAGCCCTAATAATTCTAGTCCTATTTTCACCTGACCTTCTAGGAGACCCCGACAACTATATACCCGCAAATCCTTTAAACACTCCACCCCACATCAAACCAGAGTGATACTTCTTGTTTGCCTACGCTATCCTACGATCTATCCCCAACAAACTGGGAGGTGTCTTAGCCCTAGTCTTTTCAATCCTCATTCTAATGCTTTTCCCACTACTTCATGTATCCAAGCAACGCAGTATAATATTCCGACCACTAAGCCAATGCGTGTTCTGATTCCTAGTAGCAGACCTACTTACATTAACCTGAATCGGAGGACAACCTGTTGAACACCCATTCATCATTATTGGTCAATTAGCATCAATACTTTATTTCACTATTATTCTCTTAATACTACCAACCGTCAGCCTAATCGAAAATAAACTTCTTAAATGAAGAGCCCTAATAGTATAAAACATTACTTTGGTCTTGTAAACCAAAAATGAAGCTATGGACTTCTTAGAGCAACCTATCAGGGAAGAAAATTTGCTTTCCACCTTCAACTCCCAAAGCTGATATTCCTTACTTAAACTATTCCCTGCACTCGTCCAATCACTTAAATATTGACTCTTATGTCCCTATCGGCTTTCATCCAACAACGCACCTATGTATATCGTGCATTAATTGCACCTCCACATTAAGCCATTATTAATCCATGTACATAGGACATTATATGTTTAATCAACATTAATAATACTCTCCCCATGCATATAAGCACGTCCATAATACTAACATAGTACATAATACATTACCCCAGCCCGCCCACATAAATGCTCGTCAATACGGCAGTGATCTTCCAACGAACATGGTTTTTAGTACATAGCACATTCATATCACTGGCGGTACATACCACATTCAGTCATAAATCCTTCTCGATCCAAATGACTATCCCCTACCAATGTTGGTCTCATAATCTACCAACCTCCGTGAAACCATCTACTCGCCCACTCCGTGTCCCTCTTCTTGCTCTGATCCCATTTAACTTGGGGGTAGCTAACAATGATCTTTATCTGGCATCTGGTTCCTACCTCAGGGCCATAGACTGCATAATCGCCCACTCGTTCCCCTTAAATAAGACATCACGATGGATTAGTTCCATTCTAGCCCGTGACCCAACATAACTGCACTGTCATGCCTTTAGTGGTTTTATTTTTTGGGGGATGCAGGGACTCACCATTGGCCGTCAGAGGCCTCGTTCCATTCAATTCAATTGTAGCTGGACTTATTGGTCAATATTCTCGCTTTACATATTACTATCTGCCATAGTCGGGCTTAATGCTCGATAGACAAAAAAAAAGTTAAAACAGAAATTCCACAGTAGATTCAAACGCAAAAACAAACGTTCAATCAATTATTTTTTTTAGAACCCATATATTTATTTATCTGCTTAAAATTTTATTAACTTCTTCCCCAGTAGTTTAACATTCATAAAATAGCTCTAATTAATCCAAACTATATACAGATAACCATTATACTATCACTACACCAATAATACTTACATATAACTCTGTTTACCAAATCCTATATAAGCATGACCCATAAAATCCCTAACATT